CCCGCCGAGGACCAAGAAACCACCCGACCCCGTCTGTCTGTAACCGTGACAATGGTATTATGGAAACTTGTTTGAACATTAATAACCCCCTTTGGTATTTTACGTACACTCTTATGTGAACGAAAACGTCCATATCTACGTGAACCAAAACGTCCATATCTACGAAAACTAATAAAACGAGTTCCTTTTGCCATATTTTACCATCTTCTAAAAATGAGTCCCATATTTTGTCATCTTTTTCTCATCTTCTAAATATGAGTTAGAGATATATGGATATATCCATTTCATGTCAAAACAGATTCCTTATTTGTACATCGAGTCCTTTAGTGAGTCTGATTATCCTTGTCTTTTTTTATGTCTCGGGTTGGAACAAATTACTCTAATGCGTCCCCGCCTACGGGTTAGGCGACATTTTTGACAAATTTTACGAACAGAAGCTCTTTTTTTCATATTTGTCATTCCTTAATCTTACTTCATTTTGAATCTACTTCTTCATTCTTCTTGTTCTTGGAAGAAAATAAGTTTCTTGAAATTTTTCATCTCGAATCGTATTGAATAAAAACCACCTAATCCTTGGAATCATCCTCCGAATCCTTGGGCTTGGGGATGGGGGGGAGTCGATAAATTATACGTCCTTTGGTTAAATCATAATGGCTTAGTTCAATTTTGACTCTATCTCCTTGCATTATCCGTATAGAATTACGCCGGATCTTTCCTGAAATAGAACCTAGAACCCGAGCTCCATTATCTAACTGAACCCGGAACATACCATTGGGATGTGCTTCTGTGACTAAACCCTCAACAACCCATTTTTCTTTTTTGTCCTTCATTTTAGATTAAACCTCCTTAAACTATTTACTAATGGAGTAAAAACGATATTAGACAACTCATTCCTTTTCCTTTTTTTTAGAAAAAGTCTCTTGAAACTTCCAATTTCCAAAGATATGAATATTACCATATACAACACAAAATTTCCCCTCCCATTCCGTGGAGTCGAGCCTCTCGGTCTGTCATTATACCTCGAGAAGTAGAAAGAATTACAATCCCTATCCCACCGAAAATTCTAGGAATTCGTTGAGAGTTAGAATAGATTCGTAGACCGGGTCGACTGATACGTTTTAATTTAAAACTGAACAAATTTTTATGGGGTCTTTTCCGATTCCACTGCAGGTTTAAAATCAAAAAGGATTTGTTTTTTTCTCGATGTTTTCTAACGTTTTCAATAAAACCTTCTCGGAAAAGTATTTTAACAATATTTTCGGTAATATTAGTAGATGCGATGCGAACCACTCTTTTTCTATCCATATAAGCATTTCGTATAGAGGTTAGTATCTCAGCAATGGTATCCCTACACATGGTGAACTAAAATTATGGGTGTCCCAAAATTCGATATAATTAACATGTTTTTTTTTTTTACTATTGTTTTATTTTTTTATGAATATGAATTATTAAAGGTATATGCGTGAGATACAATCTACTAATTAATCTCGTTCTGAATCTATTTCTTTCGAATTTCTTTCAAATATCCCACTATAAAGTATAAAGATATCAGTGATTTCATTTTATAATACCTCGGGAGCTATTGAAAGTATTTTAGTAAAACCGAATTGTCTCAATTCTTCGGGGATCGCACCAAAAACTCGACTTCCTTTTGGATTTCCTTTTTGATCAATGACAATTGCAGCATTGTCATCATATCGTATTATCATACCGCAGTCACGTTTAAGTTCTTTACAGGTACGAACAATTACAGCTCTGACTACTTCTGATTTTTCTAGGGACATATGCATATGGGGTACTGCTTCTTTAATCACAGCAACAATAACGTCACCAATATGAGCATATCGACGATTGCTAGCTCCTATGATTCGAATACACATCAATTTTCGAGCCCCGCTGTTATCTGCTACATTTAAATGGGTCTGAGGTTGAATCATATCAATTTTTCGTCTATTCTTCCAATGCAAAGGATGAAGAAAAAAAGGAATATTGTTTGTCAAAAAAAAAAAGAAACTTTCATTCCCAAGACTCATTTCTCTTGGTTTACGTTTTTATCCCGAAATAATGAATTGAGTTCGTATAGGCATTTTGGATGCTGCTATAGAAATAGCCCTTCTAGCTATATTTTTAGTGACCCCACCCATTTCATATAGTATTCGACCGGGTTTAACAACAGTTACCCAATATTTAGGGTCTCCCTTCCCCGCACCCATACGTGCTTCGCTAGATCTTGCTGTAACCGGTTTGTCTGGAAATATACGGACCCAGATTTTTCCACCACGGCGTACATTTCGTGTCATTGCTCGTCGACCTGCTTCGATTTGTCTAGATGTGATCCAAGCAGGTTCAAGTGCCTGAAGAGCATATGTACCGAAACAAATATGATTACCTCGATAAGATATTCCCTTCATTCTTCCTCTATGTTGTTTACGGAATCTAGTTCTTTTGGGGTTATAGTTGATGCTTGTTTCACAATTCCATCTCTACTACAGAACCGGACGTGAGAGTTTCTTCTCATCCAGCTCCTCACGAATAAAATAAAAGGATTAAAAACATTGAATTGAAAAATTATTAACATTTTCTAAAAAATAGTTTTTGTTAGAACGTTCCAAAAAATCTTTATTTTGTTTTGTTCTTTATCCAAGTTTAGCAACTAAAAAAAATACAAATTAAAGTTTTCGCGGGCGAATATTTACTCTTTCAATCTCTATTTCATTTGTAGGGCTCGTTTGTGACTTCTCCCAATAGATGAATTGATCTCCGGTTCATTTCGCCATCCCGACTGGTGAATCATTAAGATTCATCTTTTCAATAAAATCTTTTGCATTCACAGGTTCCATCGTTCCCATCGCTTCGTACTTAATGATTAGGTCCGAATTCTACAGTGGAGCTCATAATCCAATTTGTTCCTGAGTCAACCCTCTTAGTCTTTATTGACTCCAAGCTCTTTTTTCTTGATTCATTTTATATTTAATATGGAATTGAATACTTTCATTTAATTTTAATATTTCATAAAATAATTTTTTTTTTTATTATTATTTAATTTTATTATTATTTTTGAATTTCATTTATTTCATTATGGATCAATATGGATGAATCAATTCGTATTGATGCTTTATTACACTGTCTTTTATGAGATGACTCGTAAACCTTACATATTGGAATTCTATATCATTGATATTCTTTTTCTTTCTTTCTCTCGCCCTTCCTTTTATCCACACCATTCTTCTTTCATTTCATTTTGTTTTACATCTAATTAAAGTTTATGCAAAAAATTGCAGTTGCTACAAAGATATGACTGATTTATCATATCTTGACTGGTTCTTTAGATCCAGATAATACGAAGTGATGAGTTGGTTATTAGTTCATACTATAGGGTTGGTCTTTTTTAATCCTAACCCTAAAAAACCAACGAGTCACACACTAAGCATAGCAATTATATTACAAGGTCAATTGAATTTTTATTCAATCCTATAGAATTAGGAATTCGAATTGCTCATTTTAATTCACCAGAAAAAGAAGGAACGAGTTTCTCTTTTTTTCTTCTATCAATGGATAGAAGGGAAAGGCAAGTAAAGGTTTCTTATTTTTCGTCTATAAATATCCAAATTTTGATACCCAATACCCCATAGATAGTTCGAATTGTATAGCAACAATAATCAATTTTAGCTCGAATGGTTTGTAGGGGAAGCCTACCCCTTCTGATCCATTCGACACGTGCAATATCTTTTCCGTTGATACGCCCTGCCATTTGTACTCGAATTCCTTCTGTATCTGCTTGTTCAGCCAATTCAATAGCCTTTTTCATTGCTTTTCGAAATGAAACTCTATTTCTTAATTGTCCGGCTATAAATTCTGCAAGAATTTTAGGGTTTTGATAAGGTTTTGCAATTTTTGTGATAGCAATCTTAAGTTTTTTTTTCACATAATGAAATTCTTTTTCTAGATTAATCTGTAATTCTTTTACTAGATTAATCCGTAATTCTTTTATTTTTTCTTTGATTTTTCGCGGTCTTTTTTCTATCGGGAATCCCATAAAGATTATGATCTGGATCGAATCAATTGTTTTTTGAATTTCTATACGTGCAATTCCCTCGACGCGGGCGCGGGAGGATATTCTCATATTCTTTTGTATATAATTTTGGATAAAATCTCTTATTTTTTGATCTTCTTTTAAACCCTTAGAATAATTTTTTGGTTGTGAAAACCAAAGGGAATGGTGACCTTGGGTTGTACCAAGTCTGAAACCAAGTGGGTTTATTTTTTGTCCCATACTCTCCGAATACTATCGATATCATGATATATCATACTTGTATACTTAATTTTTCCATCTAAGTTTTTTTAACGAATATATCTGTTCATATTCATCATCTAAAGATATATCTTTCACTCCAATAGTTATATGACAGGTACGTCTTTTTATCGGATAACAATGTCCTCGAGCTCGAGGTTTGAATTTTTTTCTGGTAGTACCCTCGTTAACTTCAGCGTTACTAATGACTAAATTGACTTTGTTGGAACCTATATTGTAATTAGCATTTGCTGCTGCAGAATAAACCAATTTTAAAATGGGATAACATGCTCTATAGGGCATGAGTTGTAGTATCATAAGTGTTTCCTCATAGGAGCGTCCACGAATTTGATCAATTACCCTTCTTGCTTTGTCAGCCGATAGGGATATATGTCGACGTAAAGCGTATACTTCTGTTTTTTTCTTTCGCATAGGGTTTATCTCCTATTAATGAATCATAAGTTCAATCATAAGTATCTATTTAGAATCATAAGTATCTATTTAGAATAGAATAGCTTTTTTTAAGATTAACGCTGAGATCTATTATCGTTTTTTGTTGGTCTTTTTGTTGGATGTCCTCGGAGGAAATATAAAGTAGGTGCAAATTCTCCCAATTTGTGTCCTGTCATATAATCTGTTATATAAATCGGCAAATGTTCCTTACCATTATAAACAGCAATAGTATGCCCGATCATTGTAGGTATAATGG